TACTAGCACCAATAAATTAAAACCTAGGGCGCGGGGTCGTAGTTATCCGGTAAAAAAATCTACCTGTCATATAAGTATTGTAATGAAAGATATATCTTTCGATAATGAATATAGAGAAGTAGGTTCGTTAAGAAGCGTAAAAAAATTGAGATGGAAAAATAAACATACAACTATAGGCTATCATAATATGTATAGTAGTGAGGGAATATGGGACAAAAAATAAATCCACTAGGTTTCAGACTTGGTACAAATCAAAGTCACCATTCTGTTTGGTTTGCACAACACAAAAATTATTTAGAGCATTTACAAGAGGATCAAAAAATAAGAGACTGCATCAAGAATTATGTACAAAAGAATACGAGAATATCCTCTGCGATAGAGGGAATTGCACGTATAGAGATTCAAAAAAGAATCGATCTGATCCAGGTCATAATCTTTATGGGATTCCCAAAGCTATTATTAGAAAGTAGATCACGAGGAGTCGAAGAATTACAGACAACCCTAGAAAAAGAATTGAATTGTATGAATCGTAAACTTAACGTTGTTATCAAAAAAATTTCAAAACCTTATGGAAATCCCACTATTCTTGCAGAATTTCTAGCCGAACAATTAAAAAATAGGGTTTCATTTCGAAAGGCAATGAAAAAGGCTATTGAATTAACCGAACAAGCAGATACAAAAGGTATTCAAATTCAAATTTCAGGTCGGATTGATGGAAAAGAGATTGCACGCGTTGAATGGATCCGAGAAGGCAGAGTTCCCCTACAAACCATTGGAGCTAAAATTGATTATTGTTCCTATAGTGCTCGAACTATCTATGGTGTGTTGGGGATAAAAATTTGGATATTTATCGACAAGGAATACTAAAATCTTACTTTTAAAAATGAAAACCCTCCATTCTTTTTATTTTTTTCAAAACCACCAATAAATTCTTTTAATTCTTATAGGGTTGAATAAAAATTTGACTGACCTTTTGATAAAATTGCTATGCTTAGTGTGTGACTCGTTGGTTTTTTAGGGTTAAGATTAAATTAGGATTAAACACGATTATCCCAGCTCCCCAGTATGAATAAATAAGTAGATAAATACTAACCACCTCATCACTTCGCATTATCTCAATTTAAAAAATCAGCCAAAATGTAATATAATGATCATACCTTTGTAGCGACTGAAATCTTTTTTGTTTCTGAAAAAAGCTTTGAAAAAAAAGATAGAAGAAAAATGTAGATAAACGGAAGGATGAGAGAAAAAAATGATAATGATATAGAATTCCAGTAATGTAAGGTCGATAAGTCATTTTATAAATTATATAAGGGCAGTGTAATATAGCATGGATCAAGATTCATCTTAAGTAAATGACTCTTATTCTTCCTAGAGCAAAACAAAAAAATCAAGAGCTTCGAGCCAATAAAGACTTAGAAAATTGACTCAAGAACAACTTTCATGACGAGCTCCGTTGTAAAATTAAGACCTAAGCATTAAGTAAGAAGCGATGGGAACGATGGAAGCTGTGAATGCAAAAGATTCTATGGAAAAGGAAATCTTACTGATTCACTGGTCGGGATGGCGGAATGAAGCCCAGATGAATTGATCTATTCTTCGAAAGTGCAAAAAAGTCTAAAAATTAAACAAATTAAACAAATTAAACAAAAGAGTGAATATCCGCCCGCGAAAATTTTCTTTTTTTGAATCCTTTTATTCGCGAGGAGCCAGATGAGAAGAAATTCTCACGTCTAGTTCTGTAGTAGAGATGGAATTCACAAACAAACATCAACTATAACCCAAAAAGAACCAGATTCCGTAAACAACATAGAGGAAGAACGAAGGGAATTTCTTATAGGGGGAATCGTATTTGTTTCGGTAAATATGCTCTTCAAGCGATTGAACCTGCTTGGATCACATCCAGACAAATAGAAGCAGGTCGACGAGCAATGACACGAAATGTACGTCGTGGTGGAAAAATATGGGTACGAATATTTCCAGACAAACCAGTTACAATAAGACCCGCAGAAACACGTATGGGTTCGGGTAAAGGATCGCCCGAATATTGGGTAGCTGTTGTTAAACCAGGTCGAATACTTTATGAAATGAATGGAGTAACAGAAAATATAGCTAGACGAGCAATTTCAGTAGCAGCGTCCAAAATGCCTATACGAACTCAATTCATTATTTCGGGATAAAGTATAAAAAGAACAACTAAAAAAAAGGTTCTTCATTATGAAAAATTTAAAATTTTTTCTTTTTAGACAAAAAATATTTCTTTTTTTTTGTCCTTTGCATTGAAAAAAATTTTAAAATCGTATGATTCAACCTCAGACCCTTTTAAATGTAGCCGATAACAGCGGGGCCCGAGAGTTGATGTGTATTCGAATCATAGGTGCTAGTAATCGTCAATATGCTCATATTGGTGACATTATTATTGCTGTGATCAAAGACGCAGTACCAAATATGCCCCTAGAAAGATCAGAAGTTGTCAGAGCTGTAATTGTACGTACTTGTAAAGAACTGAAACGGGACAACGGTATGATAATACAATATGATGACAATGCTGCAGTTGTTATTGATCAGGAAGGAAATCCAAGAGGAACTCGAATTTTTGGTGCAATCGCCCGCGAATTAAGAAAACTAAATTTTACTAAAATAGTTTCCTTAGCTCCTGAGGTATTATAAAATTATTTTTAGAGTAGGTTATTTGAAAAAGAAAATAGATTAAGAGATAGATTGTATCTCACGCATATACCTTAAATTATTCATAAACAAAAAAGCATGTTGATTATATCAAATAATGAGTTAATAAAATTTTTAGGCATAATGAGTAGAGACACTATTGCTGAGATATTAACCTCGATACGAAATGCTTATATGGATCAAAAAAGAGTGGTTCGAATAACATCGACTAATAGTACCGAAAATCTCGTAAAAATACTTTTACGAGAAGGTTTTATCGAAAATATGAGAAAACAACGCGAAAAGCATAAAATTTTTTTGGTTTTAACGCTGAGACACCAAAGGACTGGAAAAAAGCCCTATAGAAACCTTTTCAATTTAAACCGAATTAGCCGACCGGGTCTACGAATCTATTCTAACTGTCAACGGATTCCTAGAATTTTAGGCGGGATGGGAATTGTAATTCTATCCACTTCTCGAGGTATAATGACCGACCGAGAGGCTAGACTACAAGGAATTGGTGGAGAAATTTTGTGTTCTATATGGTAATCTTTCTCATACACAAAATCTATTCAAAATTTGATTCTTTGAAATTGTAAAAAACTAAATAGAGTCAAAGCTGAAGTAAGTCGTTATGATTCAACCTGGGGGCATATAATTTTTCGACTCCGCAACAAGGATTCGAAAAATTATATGGTTTGAACACCCCTTATCGTGAAATAAGGGAATCAATATGAAAAATTATCAAGAAACTGCTGTCTTCAAAGAAGTAGATTCTGAAGTTGATTCAAATTTAAAATAAGGAATGACAAGTATGAAAATAAGAGCTTCTGTCCGTAAAATATGTGAAAAGTGTCGATTGATCCGTAGGAGGGGACGACTTATAGTAATTTGTTCCAATCCGAAACATAAACAAAGACAGGGATAATCAGACTCGCTAAAGAAACTGATAATAAATAAGGAATCCTTTGTAACATGAAATGGATATATCCATAGATCTCTGACTTATATTTATGAAATGATAAAATATGGCAAAAGCTATACCACGAATCGGTTCACGTAGAAATGGACGTATAGGGTCACGTAGGAATGTGCGTAGAATACCAAAAGGAGTTATCCATGTTCAAGCCAGTTTCAATAATACCATTATCACTATTACAGATGTACGGGGACGGGTGGTTTCTTGGTCCTCTGCCGGTACTTGTGGATTCAAGGGGACAAAAAGAGGGACGCCCTTTGCTGCTCAAACCGCAGCAGGAAATGCTATTCGTACAGTAGTCGATCAAGGTATGCAACGAGCAGAAGTCATGATAAAGGGTCCTGGTCTCGGAAGAGACGCAGCACTGCGAGCTATTCGCAGAAGTGGTATACTATTAACTTTTATACGGGATGTAACCCCTATGCCACATAATGGATGTAGACCCCCCAAAAAAAGACGAATATAGAAATGTACGTTAAAGGACTGTCAAGAAAAACAAGAGAAATAAATGATTCAATGATCAATTAATATTACTATGGTTCGAGAGAAAATAGCAGTATCTACTCGGACACGCCAGTGGAAGTGTGTTGAATCAAGAAAAGACAGTAAACGTCTTTATTATGGGCGCTTTGTTCTGTCTCCGCTTATGAAAGGTCAAGCCGACACAATAGGAATTGCGCTGCGAAGAACTTTGCTTGGAGAAATAGAAGGAACATGTATCACACGCGTAAAATTTGAGAAAGTGTCACATGAATATTCTACCATAGTGGGTATTCAAGAATCAGTCCATGAAATTTTAATGAATTTAAAAGAAATTGTATTAAAAAGTAATTTATATGGAACTTGTGACGCATCTATTTGTGTTAGAGGTCCTGGATATGTAACGGCTAAAGATATTGCCTTACCACCGTATGTAGAAATCATTGATAATACACAACATATAGCTAGTCTGACGGAATCAATCAACTTGTGTATTGGATTAGAAATCGAAAGAAATCGTGGATATCTTATCAAAACGCCACATAACTCTCAAGATGGAAGTTATCCTATAGATGCTATATTCATGCCTGTTCGAAATGCAAATCATAGTATTCATTCTTATGGGAATGGAAATCAAAAACAGGAGATACTTTTTCTCGAAATATGGACAAACGGAAGTTTAACTCCGAAAGAAGCACTTCATGAAGCCTCGCGGAATTTGATTGAGTTATTTATACCCTTTTTACATATGGAAGGAGAAAACTCACATTTAGAGAGCAATCAACCCATGGTTCCTTTATCCCCTTTTACTTTTCATGATAAATTAGCTAAAGTCATAAAAAAGAAAAAAGAAATAGCATTTAAATCGATTTTT